ATCGTCCATTTTTATATCACACAGTCTATTTTGACACCAAGAAATGAAGTGCTTTCTAGAACTAGAAAATAAGTCGAATAACTTCAAATTCATTTGTAATAGAGGGTCTTTGATTCCCCAAACTTACTTTATATTCATAATTAGATAAAGTGGTGGAGGACCCTAATCCTGTATAAAAGAAAATCTAAATAAGGCCTTTCACTGGAAAAGAAAGGGGTCAGAAGGGGGAACTGGGGCTGATTTTTCGCGGCTATCCAAGAATTTCAATGTTTGAATCAAAGGTTGATGCTGTAAAGACTTATTTGATCTTATCAATTGTTAGAAAATTTTCTTGAAGAAATCATTAATTTTTTAGGATAGTCTTAGGTATCTTATCGAAAACTGACAGCAGCTTGCCAAACAAAGGCTAAAAGAAAAAAGAAGAGGGGTATGACTGGCATAATATCTACGATTGGATTCAAAAAAGCATAGGCCTCGGGTAATTTGGCAAAGAAAAGACTACTCGTATAAAAGGTCGAATTAAGACAGATCCAAATCAAACTAAAGATATTAAGCATAGCAGACATTTTGTTCTTGGCGATAATTGCAATTTGATTGAGTTCGTGATATAAGGAAAAATGGAGAAAGTAAGTTAGACAAAAAAATCCTTGTTTTTCTTTGAACCTGCCCAATCAAAAATCCTCCCATTCTCCCAGGAGAGTAGAAGAAATCATATTTTCATCTAATATTTTAATTCAATTATATGTAATGATCAATAAATTTAGTCAAATTCTAGATCGCCGCGTGTCAAATTCCGAGCACGAACCTAGAATCTAGATTATTAGATTCTATCTTATCCTAAAAATTTCTCTAGCTAGTTTCAATGGACTTGCCATAAGCTTTCTCGTCGACTATAATGGTAATAAAGAAAAGTAACAATGGGGCGTAGCCGAGTGGTAAGGCAACGGGTTTTGGTCCCGCAAGTCGAAGGTTCGATCCCTTTCGTCCCAGAGCATATTCATTCGCTTCGGCTAGAATGGATATTGCTAGAGCATATTCATTCGCTTCGGCTAGAATGGATATTGCTTTTGTTAAGAGCGGTCTACTTTAGTTATATATCAAATTCTAGAAACAATCTTCCATTTATACATTAATTTATACATTAAAAGACGGGGTCTTTCTAAGATTTATTCAGAAACATCCTTAGCATCTAGCTATATAAGAAAAAAATAGATTACTATGTCAAAAAATAGATTACTATGTCTATGTCTCGACTGAACCAATGACTATTCATGATTCCAGTCTGGAATCAATTCCATAGGGGTTCCAAATTAGAGGAAAGTTATGGTAAAACTTCGTTTAAAACGATGTGGTAGAAAGCAACGTGCAACTTATCGAATCGTTGCAATTGATGTTCGATCCCGAAGAGAAGGAAAAGATCTTCGTAAAGTGGGTTTTTATGATCCGATTAAGAAGCAAACGTATTTAAACGTTCCTGCTATTCTATATTTCCTTGAAAGGGGTGCTCAACCTACAGAAACTGTTCGGGACATTTTAAAGAAATCAGAAGTTTTTACGGAACTTTGCCCCAATCAACTAAAATTTACTTAAAGTAAGGAAATAAGGGGGAGGTATCCTATAATAATAATAACTTTGTAGAACTTTTCTATGGTATGTTTATACATTGATTGAATAAATCCGAGATCTTTTTATACTTCTATTCCCCCTTTTTGTATCTATGGAGTGCTAATCCAATCCAAGTCCTTTTTGAATCTTATTTCAACAGAATTTGGTAGCTTTTTCCAGTGTATTCGTTTCTTAACTGTTATATTGACAACAACGCATTGAACAAATATAATTCATCGTGATAAAAGGATCTCTTTCTGGCTTGGTTTTTTACCTTACTTTATTTAAATAATGGGTTCGTTGGATGCCCTTCTTTTTGATTGAAAAGGGGAATAACAATAAGATAGGGGATGATCTATCAATTTTGGCTTTTCTGTCTTTTATCGGAAAATTTTTTGTACTTTCATCTGAGTTTTTACGTTTTATTTTCTTAATCGAGTAGAAAAAGCGTTTTTATGGTTTCATTTCCCCGTCTACTCAGTTTTTTTTGTTCTGATTCTATTCGGGTTGCTAACTCAACGGTAGAGTACTCGGCTTTTAAGTGCGACTAGAATCTTTTACACATTTGGATGAAGCGAGGGATTCATCCATACCATCGGTAAAGTTTGGAAGACCACGACTGATCCTGAAGGGGAATGAATGGAAAAAATAGCATGTCGTATCAATCAAGAGTTCTGAGAATATTTTAGTCTTTCCAGATCGGTACAAAACTTTGTTTAACTTATTGGAAAGGAGCAAAATTTTTTCAATTTCAAGTTGGGTCGCCTGAATAAATGGATAGAGCCCTCTGGCTTCAATTAATATAAGGAAATTATAAGGAAAGAAAAAGCAACGAGCCCCCATTCTTAATTAGAATGATTACCCGATCTAATTAGACGTTAAAAATATATTAGTGCCTGATACGGGAAGGGCTTATCCCATGAGCGGAGTCTTTATTTTTTACTGAATCCTAACTATTACCATCTCTATTCCATAATAGAGATGTGTGTGTATAAGAAAGAGTATATTGATACAAAAATTTCCAAAATCAAAAGAGCGATTGGGTTGAAAAAATAAAGGATTTCTAAACATCTTGTTATCCTAGAACGAATATAAACTACTTCAATTAAAGGGAAAAAGAGAGGATAGAGAATCCGTTGCTAAGTTTACCTGTATCCGAGGTATCTATTCCTTTATTGCTACAATAAATATCTTGTTTTGACTGTATCGCACTATGTATCATTTGATAACTTCCAAAATCCTCTACCTTTGGTTCAACTAGAATGAAAAATGGAGGAATTTCAAAGCTCTTTAGAGCTTGATAGATTTCAACAACACGACTTCTTATATCCACTTATCTTTCAGGAGTATATTTATGCACTTGCTCATGATCATGGTTTAAATAGAGTTATTTTGGTGAAAAATGCGGGTTACGACAAAAAATTCAGCTTAGTAATTGTGAAACGTTTAATTACTCGAATGTATGACCAGAATTCTTTGATTGTTTCTCTGAATGATTTGAAAAAAAATCCACTTTGGGGACGCAAGAAGAATTTTGATTTTCAAATGATATCAGATGGATTTTCAGTCATTATGGAAATTCCATTTTCTCTACGATTACTATCTTCCCTAGAAAAGCTCCAAACGAAAGGGAAGGGAATAGTAAAATCCGATAATTTACGATCAATTCATTCAATCTTTTCTTTTTTAGAAGACAAAATTTCACACATAAATTATGTCTTAGATATACTAATACCTTACCCAATCCATCTAGAAATCTTGGTTCAAGCTCTTCGCTACTGGCTAAAAGATGCTTCGTCTTTGCATTTATTAAGATTCTTTCTCCACGAGTTTCATAATTGGAATAGTCTTATTACTTCAAAGAAAGGCAGCCCATCTTTTTCAGAAAGAAATCAAAGATTATTCTTCGTCCTATATAATTCTTATGTATGTGACTACGAATCCATCTTTGTCTTTCTCCGCAACCAATCTTCTCATTTACGATCAACATCTTCTATAGCCCTTCGCGAACGAATCTATTTCTATGGAAAAATAGAGCATTTTGTAGAAACCTTGGCCAGGGCTTTTCAAGCCAATCTGTGGGTGTTCAAAGATTCTTTCATCCATTATGTTAGGTATCAAGGAAAAGCAATTCTCGCTTCAAAAGGTACGGCTCATTTCATGAATAAATGGAAATATTACTTGGTAAATTTATGGCAATCTTATTTTTACCTGTGGTCTCAATCACGAAGAATTCAGATAAACCAATTATCCAATCATTCCCTTGACTTTTTGGGTTATTTTTTAAGTGTGCGACGAAAGACTTCAACGGTACGTAATCAAACATTAGAAAATTCATTTCTTATTGATAATGCTATTAAGAAGTTTGATACTATTGTTCCAATTATTCCCCTGATTGCATCATTGGCGAAAGCCAAATTTTGTAATATATTAGGGCATCCTATTAGTAAGGTCGTTTGGATTGATTTATCCGATTCTGAGATTATTGACCGATTCGGGCGTATATCCAGAAATCTTTCTCATTATCACAGCGGATCTTCAAACACGAAGAGTTTGTCTCGAATAAAGTATATACTTCAACTTTCGTGTGCTAGAACTTTAGCTCGTAAACACAAAAGTACTGTCCGGGCTTTTTTAAAAAGATTCGGCTCGGAATTATTCGAAGAATTCTTTACGGCGGAAGAACAAGTTCTTTCCTTGACCTTTCCAAGAGCTTCTTCTATTTCGCAGAGGTTCTATAGAAGGAGGCTTTGGTATTTTGATATCATTTGTATGAATGATTTGGCCAATCATGACTGACATGACTGATTCGTTATGAAACCTTGGAAAGGTAAATTTGACTTTTTTATTCTTTTTTATTATAATAAAAAATGATATAATAAAAAATGAAGAAGGCACAAAAATTTACCTTATTTTTATTCTGAAATGTTCATCTAGTAAGGATTAAATCAACTGACTCTTAGACTTTTTTGTTTAACGAAGGAATTCCGTTTGAGATGGATACAAAGGGAAAGCCGTGTGCACTGAAAAATGCAAGCACGGCTTGGGGAGAGATTTTTACTTTTCTAACCAATAAATTTTCGACTCTATCCGAATAGTTCCGGGTTCGAATCCCGGGCAACCCACTAGTAATTAATAACTTGAAGCTAATATTAATTGCTAGACTAGGATAGAGAGGTCTAGAGACAAAAAGCATAAAATGCTTCTGCATTGTTACTTGATATAAATAATTTGATTTATAATTCTATATATTCTGATTTTTTTAAAAAAAATAAAAAGCATTTGATTTCCTATAAAAAAAATCACTCGCGTTATATTTATATAAAAAAATCACTCAAATTTTTATATTTCACTGCCTTGAAAAAAAGGAACTTCAATAAAAAGAATCAAAATAA